GGAACTCAAAAAAAAAATTCGAAAATTCAAAAAAGAATACAAAAGGAAGTATTTTCGAGTTCGAACAGTTTTGAAAGGAAAAACAAAATTATTTCGAAAGGTTTCAAAAGAAACAAAAGAATGGGTTATCAAAAGTGTTATTTTTCTAAAAAAAAGAATAAAAGACCTTTCAAAAGTAAATCGAATTTTATTATTTCAATTAAGAGAAGTAGAAATATATAAATTGAGTGAAATTAAAGAAGAAGAAGATTCCATAATTAACAATCAGATCATTCACTAATCATTTAGTCAAATTGCATCTGCGAGTTATAAAAGTTCTTTATTGACAAAAAAAAAAAGAACTCCAAAACTGAATAATCTTAGTCCTAACAAAACAAGTTATAATGCTATAAAATTCCAAAAATGGAAGGTATTAAAAGCAAGAAATGCTCCATTACTCTATAAATTACTCCTTTTTGTAAAATTTTTCATTAAACGAATCCATACAGATCCATTTTTATCTATCATAAATATTGTCCGAATGAATACAGAATTTTTTCTTGAATCAAGAAAAAAAAAATTTGATAAATCAATTTACAACAATGAAAGAAAAGAAAGAAGACTTAAAAAAAAAAATAAAAATACAATTCCGCTTATTTTTAGTTCGACTAGAAAAAAGTCACTTGATAATAATAATATTAGTAAAAGAAATTCACATATTTTTTATGACTTATCCTCTATATCACAAGCATATGTATTTTACAAATTCTCACAACTCCAGGTTAATGACTCATATAAATTACGATCTGTTCTTCAATATCAAGGAATACCCTTTTTTCTCAAATCTGAAATAAAGGATTCTTTTGAAACACAAGGCACGGTTGATTCGAAATTGAAAGATAAGCAACTTCCGAGTTATGAAATAAATCAATGGAAAAACTGGTTAAGAGGACATTATCAATACGATTTATCTCAGATCATATGGTCTAGATTAATACCAGAAAAACGGCGAAATCCAGTTCATCAGCATCGTATAGCTAAAGCTAATAAGGAAAGTGAAAGCAACCGGCACGAAAAAAACCAATTAATTAATTCGAAAAAAGAAAAAGAATTGAAAGTGAATTTATTATTTAATCAAAAAGAGAATTTTCCAAAATACTATAAATACTATAGATATGGTCTTTTATCATATAAATTTCTTAATTATGAAAAGAAAACGGAATGCTTTTTTTATGGATCTCCGTTTGAAGGAAATAAGAACCAAGAGATTTATTCTAACACACCTAAAGAAACCTTTTTTGATATGCTGAGGAACATCCCTATTAATAATTCTCTAGGAAGGGCCGACAGTCTATATATAGATATGGAAAAAACATTCGATAGAAAATATTTGGATTGGAAAATTCTCAATTTTGATCTTAGACAAAAAGTAAATACTGAGGTCTGGACGACCATTGATACCAATAGGAATCAAAATACTCAAATTCGTACTAATAATTCTCAAAAAATTCAGAAAAAAGATCTTTTTTATCTTATGATTCCAGAAATAAATTCACCAAAATCCTGGCAAGGATTTTTTGATTGGATGGGAATGAATGAAAAAATGTTAAAGCGTTCCATATCGAATCTGGAACTTTGGTTCTTTCCCGAATTGGTGTCACTTTATACTGCATATAAAACGAAACCTTGGTTTATACCAAGCAAATTCCTTTTTTTCAATTTAATCAATTTGAATAGAAATATAAATAATAAAAATAGTAGTGAAACGAAAAAGATCAACGAAAAAGAAAGAAGAAGTTTTTTGATAGCATCGAATAAAGAGCACCAAAATCAAGAAGAAAGAAAATCCACAAGCGGAGGAGATCTTGGATCCGTCCCCCCCGAACAAACGGATATTGGTGAAAATTATGCAAGATCGGACATGAAAAAGGGGAAAAAGAAAAAACAATACAAAAGTGACACGGACGCAGAACTCGATTTCTTCATGAAACGTTATTTACTTTTTCAATTGAGATCGGACGATATCTTGAATCAAAAAAAAATCAATAATATCAAACTATATTGTTTCCTGCTTAGACTGAGAAATCCAAGACTAATTACTAGATTCTTGATTGAAAAGAAAGAAATTCGTTTCGATATAATGCCTATTCAGAACAATTTACCTCTTACAGAATTGATGAAAAAGGGAGTATTGATTCTAGAACCCATTCGTCTTTCTGGAAAAAAGGACGGACAATTGATTATGTATCAAACCATAGGTATTTCGTTGGTTCATAAGAGTAAGCATCAAACAAATCAAAAATACCAAGAGCAACGATATGTTTCTAAAAAAAAATTGGATGAAGCTATTTCATCACATCAAAGAATAACTGGAAGGAGAGACAAAAATCATTTTGATTTGCTTGTTCCGGAAAATATTTTATCGTTTAGGCATCGTAGAAAATTTCGAATTCGAATTTTTTTCAATTCAAAGACTCGAAATCATGTAGATAAAAATCCATTATTTTGCAACGAAAAGAGCGTAAAAAATATCAGCTACGTTTCAACTGATAATAACTACCTTGATAGAGAGAAAAAGAAATTAATGAAATTTCAACTCTTTCTTTGGGCTAATTATCGATTCGAAGATTTAGTTTGTATGAGTCGTTATTGGTTTGATACCAATAATGGCAGTCATTTCAGTATGTTAAGGATCCATCTGTATCCACGATTGAAAATTTGTGGATAATACACTTTTCTATATATCCTATACTCTATATTACTATATACATATAATAGATAATAGAATAGAAATAGAGGGTATATGAATATAGGGTATGTGAAAGCAAACAAATACACAGATGGGTCACATGTCAGTATCCAATATGAAATAAATACTTTCTCAATTAAATCTCGAAATGAATCAACAGAACCTTCTTTATTTTAGGTCTCAAATTTTCGATGTGAAAGTGGACCAATTCTTTCCTATCTAAATCCAATTTGAAATTGGATTGATTGATTTGAATTCCGAAAATGATGAGTTTCTAAAGAAATCCGGATTAAATTATTGTATATACTCTGCATTAAAATTAATGACATTATTGTTACTGATCATTAAAATCCATATCTGTAAAAAGAGAAAGGGAATTTTTTTATGGTAAAAAATTCATTCATTTCGGTTATTTCTCAAAAAGAGAAGAAAGAAAAGACAGGGTATGCTAAATTTCAAATATTCAGTTTCACCACTAAGATAAGGAAACTTACTTCGCATTTGGAATTGCACAAAAAAGACTCTTCATCTCAGAGAGGTTTGCGAAAGATTTTGGGAAAACGTCAACGACTACTGGCCTATTTATCAAAAAAGAATAGAGAATACTATAACCAATTAATTGGTGAGTTGAATATTCGAGAGAGAAAAACTCGTTAATCTGAAGCGTGATACCATTTGGACTTAGTCGTTTACATTTTGATGAACTTCTTTTAAATTTCAGCAATGCATGGAAGAATGACTTAGGAAAAAACTTATGATTGCGCCAACTATAAGAAAGGACCTCATGATAGTCAATATGGGTCCTCACCACCCATCAATGCACGGTGTTCTTCGACTGATCGTTACTCTAGATGGTGAAGATGTTATTGACTGTGAACCAATATTGGGTTATTTACATAGAGGGATGGAGAAGATTGGGGAAAATCGAACAATTATACAATATTTGCCTTATGTAACGCGTTGGGATTATTTAGCTACTATGTTCACAGAAGCAATAACCGTAAATGGACCCGAGCAACTAGGAAACATTCAAATACCTAAAAGAGCTAGCTATATCAGAGCTATTATGTTGGAGTTGAGTCGTATCGCCTCCCATCTCTTATGGCTTGGTCCTTTTATGGCAGATATTGGGGCACAGACCCCCTTCTTCTATATTTTTCGAGAACGAGAGTTGATATATGACCTCTTCGAAGCTCCCACCGGTATGCGTATGATGCATAACTTTTTTCGTATCGGAGGAGTCGCTGCTGATCTACCTCATGGCTGGATAGATAAATGTTTGGATTTTTGCGATTATTTTTTAACCGGGGTTGCTGAATATCAAAAGCTTATTCCACGGAATCCCATTTTTTTAGAACGCGTTGAAGGCATAGGCATTATTGGTGCCGAAGAAGCACTAAATTGGGGTTTATCAGGGCCAATGTTACGAGCTTCTGGCATACAATGGGATCTTCGTAAAGTTGATCGTTATGAATGTTACGACGAATTTGATTGGGAGATTCAATGGCAAAAAGAGGGGGATTCATTAGCTCGGTATTTAGTACGAATCAGTGAAATGACAGAATCCATAAAAATTATCCAACAGGCTCTGGAAGGAATTCCGGGGGGACCGTATGAGAATTTAGAAATCCGACGCTTTGATCGGATAAAAGATCCTGGTTTTGAATATCGATTTATCAGTAAAAAACCTTCTCCAACCTTTGAATTGCCCAAACAAGAACTTTATGTAAGAGTTGAAGCCCCAAAAGGGGAATTGGGAATCTTTTTGATAGGAGATCAGAGTGTTTTTCCTTGGAGATGGAAAATTCGACCGCCGGGTTTTATCAACTTGCAAATTCTTCCTCGGTTAGTTAAAAGGATGAAATTGGCTGATATTATGACGATACTAGGTAGCATAGATATCATTATGGGAGAAGTTGATCGTTGAAATGATAAGTGATACAACAGAAATACAAGCTATCTATTCTTTTTCGAGATTGGAATCCTTAAAAGAAGTCTATCGGATCATATGGACGCTTGTCCCTATTTTCACTCTTGTATTAGGAATCACACTAGGTGTACTAGTAATTGTTTGGTTAGAAAGAGAAATATCCGCAGGGATACAACAACGTATTGGACCCGAATACGCCGGGCCTTTGGGAATTTTTCAAGCTCTAGCAGATGGTACAAAACTACTTTTCAAGGAGAATCTTCTTCCATCTAGAGGGGATACTCGTTTATTCAGTATCGGTCCGGCTATAGCAGTCATATCCATTTTACTAAGTTACTCAGTAATTCCTTTTAGCTATCGCTTTATTCTAGCCGATCTTAGTATTGGTGTTTTTTTATGGATCGCCATTTCAAGTCTTGCCCCCGTTGGACTTTTGATGTCGGGATATGGATCAAATAATAAATATTCTTTTTTAGGTGGATTAAGGGCTGCTGCTCAATCAATTAGTTATGAAATACCATTAATTCTATGTGTATTATCAATATCTCTACGTGCGATTCGGTGAGACATAAGAATTCCCCTATTTCTTTTTTTTCTAGCAAGAGAGTTGAATATCCATTTTTTTTATTCATCATTGGGATGGATGGACTAAACCAGATAGTTGTATGAGTGAAATAAAACGGCTTACAAATTTGCTGTTAAAGAAATTCAATCTCATTTCCTATGTACAAGAATTAAGTGAAAGCAAACATAAGCAGCCAAGACTGTTTACTCCAAGATTGATTGATTGTTCATTATGCCTTGAAACAGGCTCAAAAGATCAACTTTTTGGGGTTTTTACTAGCTATTACCATATATGTATTACCAATTCAAAAAATGAGTGGATGGTTCGAAAGACCAAGATACACAAAGGATTAGTAATGGAGATTCTGTAAATTATCTATATAGGATATTTCTTTTTCTTTATAGAAAATAAATTTGAATTGGGGCTTTAAGTTGGTAGAAATGATTAAGAAGTACTCCCCAAGGTTTCGATCCAGAGTATTTCCTATCCACCGATTAAGTAAATAACTATCAAGAACGAAGAAATCTTTGACTTTTGGGTAATGCCCTTTTTTATTAGAAATTATTAGAAAGGAGAATAGGAACGAAATAAAATCGAAAGGCTAGAATTGCAAAAGCGGATCTTTTTTTATTCAAAGATAAAGTTATTAATCAATAAAGAAAAATGAAAATTCTTAAAAGATGAGATCAATTCAGAAGCACTATTTTACTAGAAATCTAGCAGACGGAATTCCATTGGTCTAATTCTAGGATTTACGATAAGAGTTTGACTCTCTATTGATCCTACACAAACATATCAAGAAAGATATCAAGATAAATAAAGTTGAAAGGTCCTTAGATTTATTTGTGATCTCTGAGGAGCCGTATGAGGTGAAAATCTCATGTACGGTTCTGTAATAGCGGCGAGAACAGTGATGTTTTCATCGACTGTGATTATCTAACAGTTCAAGTACAGTTGATGTAGTTGAAGTACAGTCACAATATGGTTTTTGGGGATGGAATTTGTGGCGTCAACCCATAGGGTTTATCGTTTTTCTAATTTCTTCTCTAGCCGAGTGTGAGAGATTGCCTTTTGATTTACCCGAAGCAGAAGAAGAATTAGTAGCAGGTTATCAAACCGAATATTCAGGTATCAAATTTGGTTTATTTTATGTTGCGTCGTATCTAAATCTACTAGTTTCTTCATTATTTGTAACAGTTCTTTACTTGGGGGGTTGGAATCTTTCTATTCCATACATATTCACTACTGAGCTTTTTGACATGAATAAAAGAAGTCAAGTTTATGGAACACTATCGGTATCTTTATTACATTAGCTAAAACCTATTTGTTCTTGTTCATTTCTATTGCAACAAGATGGACTTTACCGAGATTGAGAATGGACCAACTTTTAAATCTTGGATGGAAATTTCTTTTACCTATTTCTCTAGGTAATCTATTATTAACAACTTCGTTCCAACTTCTTTCGCTCTAAAGGAATAGAATATTCTATTTTCACAACTTGTCTCAAACAAGAGAAAGAAACAAGTCAAATTATTTATAGATATTCTGGTATGTTCCCTATGCTAACTCAGTTCTTGAATTCTGGTCAACAAACAATCCGAGCGGCCAGGTACATTGGTCAGGGTTTCAGGATTACCCTGTCCCATGCAAATCGTTTACCTGTAACTATTCAATACCCCTACGAAAAATTGATCACACCGGAGCGTTTCCGAGGCCGAATTCACTTTGAATTTGATAAATGCATTGCTTGTGAAGTATGTGTTCGTGTATGTCCTATAGATCTCCCCGTTGTAGATTGGAAATTGGAAACTAATATTCGAAAGAAACGACTGCTTAATTACAGTATTGATTTTGGAATCTGTATATTTTGTGGTAATTGCGTTGAATATTGTCCAACAAATTGTTTATCAATGACTGAAGAATATGAACTTTCTACTTATGATCGCCACGAATTGAATTATAATCAAATTGCTTTAGGGCGGTTACCGGTGTCAATAATTGATGATTACACAATTCGAACAATTTCTTCGAATTCATCTCAAATAAATCAAATAAAAAATGTATCAAATTCGTGATTCAAAAACCATTTACAAATTGAAAATCAAAATAGCTTTTTGATCTAAAGGAATGAGGTTTTTGCTTGGTCAAGAACGGTTGGTTGGCAAGAATCGTGACTTCGTTTTGATTGAAAATCGATTTCGATTCGAATAATGATTTCAAAATGGATAGTTTCAACCTCTGCTTTTAAGAAGAAGTGTAGCCTGATAACTGTATTTCCATCAATCCACACCACCCCCCATTGAAATTTCATTCAATTAAGAAATATCCTAAAAATATTAGGATAACTTCTTTTTTCCTGGTCAGGTCAAAAGGGCATGAAATTTTTCGATTTTTTCTCTAAAAAATGGATTTACCTGGACCAATACATGATTTTCTTTTAGTCTTTCTGGGATCGGGTCTTATATTTGGAAGTCTGGCAGTAGTATTATTTCGGAATCCAATTTTTTCGGCTTTTTCATTGGGATTGGTTCTTTTTTGTATATCCTTATTCTATATTCTATCGAACTCATATTTTGTAGCTGCCGCGCAGCTCCTTATTTATGTGGGAGCTATCAATGTTTTAATCATTTTTGCTGTAATGTTTATGAATGGTTTAGAATATTACAAAGATTTTCATCTTTGGACCGTCGGGGATCGAGTTACTTCAATGGTTTGTACAAGTCTTTTTATTTCACTAATCACTACTATTCTAGATACGTCTTGGTATGGGATCCTTTGGACTACAAAATCAAATCAGATTCTAGAACAAGATTTGATAAGTAATAGTCAAAAAATCGGAATTCATTTATCAACCGATTTTTTTCTTCCATTTGAACTCATTTCAATAATTCTTTTAGTCGCTTTAATAGGTGCAATTGCTATAGCCCGTCAATAATAAACCTTTCAAACGAGTAATTAAAATCAAAATCGTGTAAAAGGAATGTTCTAATCGTTTTATCAATTACCAGTCTATATCTCTTGTTTTATTCCATACTTGTTAGAATCAAATTGAATCGCTTGAATTATTGTTCAGATTGAAAGGAATCAAGATTGATAAGGAGTTGCTTAACGATGCTCGAACATATACTTGTTTTGAGTGCCTATTTATTTTCTATTGGTGTCTATGGATTGATCACAAGTCGAAATATGGTTAGAGCTCTTATGTGTCTTGAACTTATATTAAATTCCGTTAATATAAATTTTGTAACATTTTCTGATATTTTTGATAGTCGTCAATTAAGAGGAGACATTTTCTCAATTTTTGTTATAGCTATTGCAGCCGCTGAAGCAGCCATCGGGTCGGCTATTGTTTCATCAATTTATCGTAACAGAAAATCAACTCGTATTAACCAATCCAATTTTTTGAATAAATAGTATTAATTATTTAAAAGGAACTGGAATATTCATAAATTGGTTCAAATTTGCGGGTTTGATATGGGTAAGATAAGTTCGCGGTTGTAAAAATAAAAACATAAGAAATCAAAGTATTTTGGCCTTCGCTCAAAACCAATTCGGAAGCAGATTGGTTCTGATCACTCGTCGATTCGTCTGGTATCTAAATATAGGATTCATTTAGAAGTTAGTTTACTAGACCGAAAATTTATGACGTTCAAAGATGTATAGATCCAATGTCACATTCAGTAAAGATTTATGATACATGTATAGGATGTACTCAATGTGTTCGAGCGTGCCCCACTGATGTATTAGAAATGATACCCTGGAACGGATGTAAAGCTAAACAAATCGCGTCCGCTCCAAGGACCGAGGACTGTGTTGGTTGTAAGAGATGTGAATCCGCCTGTCCAACGGATTTCTTGAGTGTTCGAGTTTATTTATGGCATGAAACAACTCGCAGTATGGGTCTAGCTTATTGATACGTTCCGTAAAACTCTACTTGACTCCATTTTCGTGTTTTTTTTTACCGACAAAACCGGTGCTCAAAATCAAATTCAACTATTTTGAGCACCGGTTTTTCCGGCCCAAGTGTATCTTGTCTTTACCACGAATCATTTTCCTTGCTTAACAATAATTGTAGTTTTGCCTATATTTATGGGTTCCTTAATTTTCTTTATTCCACATAGAGGAAATAGATCAATTCGTTGGTATACAATAGGTATTTTTAATTTAGAACTTCTTTTAACGACTTATGCATTCTGTTATCATTTCCAATCGGATGATCCATTAATCCAACTAGTAGAAGATTATAAATGGATCGATTTTTTTGATCTCCATTGGAGATTAGGAATAGATGGACTCTCTATAGGACCCATTTTACTGACGGGATTCATCACCGCTTTAGCTACTTTAGCGGCTTGGCCGGTTACTCGAGATTCGCGATTATTTCATTTCCTGATGTTAGCAATGTACAGTGCACAAATAGGATTATTTTCTTCTCGAGACCTTTTACTTTTTTTCCTCATGTGGGAGTTAGAATTAATTCCCGTTTATCTACTTGTATCTATGTGGGGAGGAAAAAAACGTCTGTATTCGGCTACAAAATTTATTTTGTACACGGCAGGAGGTTCTGTTTTTCTTTTAATGGGAGTTCTGGGTATCGGTTTATATGGTTCTACTGAACCAACATTAAATTTGGAAACATTAACCAACCAGACTTATCCTGTGGTCTTGGAACTAATATTATATATTGGATTCTTTATTTCTTTTGCTGTTAAATTGCCAATTATACCCCTACATACATGGTTACCAGATACCCATGGAGAAGCACATTATAGTACTTGTATGCTTCTAGCCGGAATCTTATTAAAAATGGGGGCGTATGGATTAGTTCGCATCAATATGGAATTATTTCCTCATGCTCATTCTATATTTTCTCCTTGGTTTATGATAGTAGGCGCAATGCAAATAATCTATGCAGCTTCAACATCTATTGGTCAACAGAATTTAAAAAAAAGAATAGCCTATTCCTCTGTATCTCATATGGGGTTCATAATTATAGGAATAGGTTCGATCACCGATATGGGACTAAACGGAGCCCTTTTACAAATAATCTCTCATGGATTTATTGGTGCTGCACTCTTTTTCTTGGCCGGAACGACTTATGATAGAATACGTCTTCTTTATCTTGACGAAATGGGTGGAGTAGCTATCCCAATGCCAAAAATATTCACAATGTTCAGTAGCTTTTCGATGGCCTCCCTTGCATTACCAGGCATGAGTGGTTTTTTTGCCGAATTAATAGTCTTTTTGGGGCTAATTACTAGTCCAAAATATCTTTTAATGACAAAACTGCTAATTACTTTTGGAATGGCAATTGGAGTGCTATTAACTCCTATTTATTTATTATCTATGTTACGCCAGATGTTCTATGGATACAAGATATTTAATGTTCCGAACTCTTATTTTTTTGATTCGGGACCACGAGAGCTCTTTCTTTCCATCTCCATTTTTTTACCCGTACTAGGTATTGGTATGTACCCCGATTTCGTTCTTTCATTATCAGTTGAAAAAATGGAAGTTATTCTATCTAATTCTTTTTCTAGATAGTTTTTTGAAATAAAGAAACAAAAAAAATCGTCTCATTTGATTTGAAAAGTGTTCCTTGTCCAATGACAAAAAGAAAAGAGGGCTTTTTCTTCTTCTCTTAAGTTAAGGAAAAAAATGCAATTTGAACTGGCGAGAACCCCGTGAATGACTATAATAATACACGGGGTTCTCGCCAGTTCATCCAAAGTTTTTTATCTGATATGTGTTGTAAACCTTTCGATTCCTATTCGTAAGTCGTAAGAACCGCTTTTTGAATTCAATTCGATGGTAATGTAAATGAACCATAACTATGTAGTCCTATTCCTAATAGATTGACCCCAAAATAACATATCCAAATTATAAGAAAGCCAATAGACCCTAGAATTGCCGAATTTGTACTCTTAAATTTGCGATTTGTTCGAGTATGTAAATAACTCGCAAATACGATCCAAGTAATAAAAGCCCAAGTTTCTTTTGGGTCCCAACTCCAATAGGATCCCCATGCTTCGTTGGCCCATACTGCTCCAGAAAGTATTCCTATGGTTAAAAAGAGAAATCCTAGACTAATAAACCGATAACTCCAATAATCCAATTCTTGAATCAATTGTGACCTGTAATAATTCTTCGGAGAAAAAAAAGAACTATTTTCGAAAACATTTTTTCCTTCCTTCATATATTCCATTTCACCGACGAAAAATGACTCATTGAAATTTAAAAAATTTTTCCTTGCAGGAAAAAACTTTCTCCTTTTTCGAACTGTAATGACTAGAACCGATACGGATAATAATGATCCCCATAAAAGGGCTGCATAGCCTAATATCATCATACTTACGTGCATTATTAGCCATTCGGATTGAAGAGCAGGTACTAAGGTTGTGGATTCGTGTATTTCAGCAAAAAGGCTCGAAGTAGCAAAGCCTTGAGTCAAAATAGCACTTGGACCTATTATTAGGCTTAGAAGGTTTTTCTTTTTTTTTAAATACGGAACTATATGAATAAGGGAAAAACTCCACGAAAGAAAGATTAATGATTCATATAGATTGCTTAAGGGAAAATGCCCCGAATAAATCCAACGAGTTATTAATAATCCTGTTATACATAAAAAAGTTATTATCAGGCCTTTTTTGTATGAATCATATAGTTTTCCAATTTCATCGACTAAAAAGGTTATCAAATAAATTGTAATTATAATTGAAACAATCGAAAAAGAAATATGAGTTAATATATGCTCTAAGGTTGAAAATATCATAAAAAAAAAAGAGTCCCTTAATTCGAATTAGAAAATAGAAAATAGAAATAGGAAATTGAATTCATTATAGGATCTAGTTACCTTGTTTTAGCGGATGAGATGCCGCCACTCGGACTCGAACCGAGATGCTCTAGCACTGCTTCCTAAGAGCAGCGTGTCTACCGATTTCACCATAGCGGCTTGTCTTGAACTCATAATAACCTAGGAAGAGAAAATCGTCTAGATTTATTAATTGGGTGCAATATTTTTTACAAATTGATGAAAAATTTTTCTTCAAATAGGTGTTTGAAGGTTCATTTTTTTCGTTTAGGATTTTCGCTTTTTTTGTATTTTAGACTTCCCTTGACTTGAATTCTTGGGAAAATGGATAGTTCTACTATTTTTGTACCAAATTGATTCATGAGGAAAATAATACCCCCGCCTTAAAATAGACTAAAAAAGTGGAGTATCTTGTGTTAACAAAAAAGAAAGTATTTTTTTGAATTTGGAAAGGTAAAAAAAAAGAATTTATTATACACCAAATTCCATTTCCTCTTTATTAACTCAATAGGAAATGGAATTCGGGAATTTCATTTTCGAAAGGGGGTCAAATTTCGAATCAGGCTGATTCAAATTATTCCAACGTGTTATGCTTTATTACGTATTTTATTTGTTTGTCGCACAAAAACTTTTCGAATTCCCGGTAGAAAGAGATTTTCCTAAGGAAAACGCTTTTAACGCTGCCCAATATCCCTTTCTTTTCCAAAAATTTTTACGAATACGCTTTTTTGATGCAGAAATGCGTTTTTTTGGAACTGCCATTTAAATAAGAATTAAGAGATTGCTAGCTGGATGTGAAAGACATCTAGTGTTGAAAAAAGATCTGCGCTTTTCTATTTTTAGAAAAATAGAAAAGAATAAATAATAAAAGCGAAATAAATGAAAAAATTGCAGTAAATATTACTAAAAAAAAAAAAAGAAAACAAAAGAAGAATATTCTTAGTAATTTGGTAAACTCAGGAAAAATATGCTTGATTTCACTTGAATTTTCAAATTTGAAGTAGACGGATAATCAATCTCTTTCATTTGACCAATTGGAACTTCTTGATTTGAATATTTGAAGTATTTAGCCGAAACTCCGAATGAATAAGAATAAGTAGAAAAAGAAAGAAAAATGACAAAATTCTATTTAAGTTAGGTTAACTTAGTGCATATCTTTACCCTGATATTGAGTCCTTTCAATTCAAAGGGGGTAAGGCCCGGTGAATCGGAAACAATTAATATTAATTAAAATTAAGAATTAAAAAACTTTTTTTATGGAACAGGCATATCAATATGGGTGGATCATACCTTTCGTTCTGCTTCCAGTTCCTATGTTAATAGGAGTGGGACTTCTTCTTTTTCCGACAGCAACAAAAAATATTCGTCGTCTGGGGACTCTTCCGACTATTTTATTGTTAAGTATAGTCATGATTTTTTCAACTACTCTTTCTATTGCGCAAATAAATAGGAGTTCTATCTATCAATATGTATGGTCTTGGACACTCGATAATGATTTTTCTTTCGAATTCGGCTACTTGATCGATCCACTTACTTCTATTATGTTAATGTTAATCACTACTGTTGGAATTACGGTTCTTATTTATAGTGATAATTATATGGCTCACGATCAAGGATACTTGAGATTTTTTGCTTATCTGAGTTTTTTCAGTACTTCGATGTTGGGATTAGTTACTAGTTCAAATTTGATACAAATTTATATTTTTTGGGAATTGGTGGGGATGTGTTCTTATCTATTAATAGGGTTTTGGTTCACACGACCTCTTGCAGCAAATGCTTGTCAAAAAGCGTTTGTAACTAATCGTGTAGGGGATTTTGGTTTATTATTAGGAATTTTTTGTTTTTTTTGGATAACTGGTAGTTTTGAATTTGGAGATTTATTCCAAATGTTCAATAACTCGGTTTACAATAATCAAGTGAATTCTCCATTTCTTACTTTGTGTGCTGTTCTATTATTTGCCGGTGCTGTTGCTAAATCTGCACAATTTCCGCTTCATGTATGGTTACCTGATGCTATGGAGGGGCCTACTCCTATTTCTGCTCTTATCCATGCGGCTACTATGGTAGCAGCGGGGGTTTTTCTTCTAACGCGCCTTCTTCCTCTTTTCATGGTTATACCTTATATAATGGATCTCATCTCCTTGATAGGCATAATCACGATATTATTAGGAGCTACTTTAGCTCTTCCTCAAAAAGATATTAAAAGGGGTTTAGCCTATTCGACAATGTCGCAGTTGGGTTATATGATGCTAGCTCTAGGAATGGGGTCTTATCGAAATGCTTTATTTCATTTGATTACTCATGCTTATTCAAAAGCATTATTATTCTTAGGGTCTGGATCCGTTATTCATTCAATGGAAAGTATTGTTGGCTATTCTCCTGATAAAAATCAGAATATGGTTCTTATGGGTGGTTTAACAAAACACGTACCAATTACCAAAATATCTTACCTATTAGGTACATTTTCTCTTTGTGGTATTCCACCTCTTGCTTGTTTTTGGTCAAAAGATGAAATTCTTAATGATACTTGGTTGTATTCGCCTATTCTCGGAATAATAGCTTCCATCACGGCGGGATTAACCGCATTTTATATGTTTCGGATCTATTTACTTACCTTTGAGGGACATTTAAACGTCCATTTTCAAAATTACAGTGGAAATCAAAATATCTTTTTATATTCAATATCTTTATGGGGAAAAACATGTTCAAAAAGAATTAACAGGAATTTTCGTTTATTAAGAATTAATAATACTGAGAGTTCTTCTTTGAATTTTAAAAAGACATCCCAAAGTGATGAGAAGGCAAAAAAGGGAGATAGGGGACGGCCTTTTATTAAAATTCTTTATTTTGATAATAAAAAAACTTTTTCCTATCCTTATGAATCGGACAATACGATGTTATTTTCCTTACTTATATTAGTACTCTTTACTTTGTTTGTTGGCTCTATAGGAATTCCTTTTAATCAA